CAAAGTGCGTGACATAGTAATGAATAGGGCAGGGCTTGTATTTATTAAATGTGCGTAGATAGCTATCTATTTATACGTTTCTATAGATATGTTAGATATGTTTCCTCCTTCATTTTTATTGCGGGTGGATTCGAGACCGCACATACCGCACTATAGCTAAATTGTTATTTTCTAGTCAATTTGCTATTCAAGGAAAAATGGAAGCACGGCAATTTACTGAGAATTTGCTATCGGGATCATATCATATAGGGGGAAGACGTGCGATTAGCTATTTGTATAAACATTTCTGCTCTGGGGTTTCCATCGACTTTTAGTTGCAAACAGAATGGAAATTGGTTTATTGAAAATAATTAATACGGGTTAGTTTAGTTAACTATCAATATATATATTATTAGATATATAATATTATATATATTATTATATAATAGGGATTCTAAAATAGGGATTAGGAATCTCAAATTTTCAATTCAAATACAAGAATCATTCATCAATTTCAAGTTACATTTCATAGTTAATGGTTCCAATTTGCCCCGAATTATGACTTTGGTGACGGAAAAATCACATTAAGTTTTTTTTTCAATATCAAAAGGAAAAGTTTTTGGATATTTATGTTTTGAGATACTATCCATATAAACATATAACCAAAGGAATGGACCCAATACAAAAAACGATGGGTTTATTTCGGGGCAAGGGATTAAAGAAAATGGGATTCAAAATGAAAAATCCAAGTGAAATAAAAAAGAAAGAAATTAAGTAATCCCACATCCCATCCAAAGAAAGAGAGACTATTCTCATCTATTTCAATATTCTCATCTATTTCGTAAGGTATTATTTTGGTTTGGCGACATGGCCGAGCGGTAAGGCGGGGGACTGCAAATCCTTTTTCCCCAGTTCAAATCCGGGTGTCGCCTGATCAACAAAAAGGAGAAAATCTTGTATTTGATTTGGCTGATATAACTCGATTAGTTTTTCTCCAGCAGAAGCAAACGTAGGAAAAGGCCTCTGGAAGTTCCGTTTTCTAAACAGAAAGTGCTAGAAATGCTTGCCTTTAGGATTCTGGGTAAGATTCCCCGAAAGATTCGAGTAGTGGAATGAAAAAAATTTCATATAAGGATTTCCTGATTCCATTCCACTACGTAATGGGGTGTTTCATTACTGGTTCTTGAATTCAATTCGATAGCCTGATGGAAAATTGACTTTTTTTGATAGATAAGATGCACTACACCTAGAAAAAATGCAAAAAGAAAGAATGAATTTCTTTTCAATAAACCAAAATCAAGAATGAATAAGTAATCCTCGGGTTGATCCCGGAGATAAATATTAGACAGTAATGATTAGATGAAACGGGAAACAGAGGGATGGAGTAGATCGTTATCTACTCCTGAATCTAAATTCATTTTTAGGGCTTTTCCCGAATTTTTTACCTAATACCTAACCTAACTAAAATAGATAAAATAAAAGACAAGAAAAGAAAGAATAGCTTTTCTACATCTTATCTTAAGATTCAGCGGATTCCCCCTGATATTTCCAAACGTGTGACTGCGTATTTTTTTATGCTTACCCCCTTATGATTCCACTAGAAAAAGAGTATCACTTGTTGGAAGCGGATTTATTGGAGCCTTTCATCAACGGCGTTAGGTCATAATCCCCTTTTTTTTGACTATGCGCCATTGATCCCACTATTATTAGTGAACACTAGTGGAATATCCTTCATAGAGACAGGAGACATAATTTACATGGATATAGTAAGTCTTGCTTGGGCTGCTTTAATGGTCGTCTTTACTTTTTCTCTGTCCCTCGTAGTATGGGGGCGAAGTGGACTCTAAAGGCACTACTAATTGATTGACGTGAAGAATCAAGCTGTATGGATTGTTTTATAGACACACTTTTTTTTTATTTAGTTTAAAAAGCCCTTCTTTTTTTTTGATGTATACATAAAATAGAAAGATATAAAGTATATAATATACAACTTCTTCCATTACAATAAGCATAATTGGGAGTATGCTAGCTAGTATGGTAGAAAGATGCTTTCTACCATACTATCGGATCTCATATAATAGTATCCCGCTAATTCGCATTCCACTTACGACGCAAAATTCCAATTAATCCTTTTGATTTCTTCGATTTCTTCAATAGGTGCCTCAAAAAAACAATCAAGTTTCATTCAACTTAATCGCTTTGACTCACGGTTTTTACATATATTATAAGTAAAAAGGCAGTAGGAACTAGAATGAAGAGTGCAGTAGCAATAAATGCGAGAATATTGACTTCCATAATCTCAGTGTTTTTTATTTTTATTAGGCAATAATTCGGGATTTAATCCCATAGAGATGAGCAAATTTTCACCCCGAAAATTCAATGGGCTGAATTCAACCTCGATGATATTGAATCAGATCAATATCATGAATAAAATATCTGAGCTATCAAATCAATTCATCGTTTAAAATGGAATAGTATACCACAGGAAGATCTTTTTTTTAGCCATACCAAATTCAAAATCGGATTCATGATCCAATTCACATGATTCAATTCAATCGACTTCCTTTCTCTTTTGGATTCTTTTTTCTTTTTTTCTTATTTTATTTCTCCTTCTTTCTTGTTTTTCTATAAATTAGACCCCATTCCTTGTAGATTCATCTGATGAATCTGATGAAGTAGTATTTGAATACTCTTTACGTTTCATTTCCGTTGGTTACAAACAAACCAACTCAAACAAACAATAGAAGCTAAATAAAAAAGAAGAAGGAGTTAACTACTTTTTTTAATGATCTAATTTGCGTGGAAAACAAATCAAACAAGTATCCTAAAAAAGTCCTAGTAGTATTATACTACTACTAAGATATAAAAAAGATTGAATATTCTAGCAACGTTCACTATGTATAGTCTGTCTTCGACAGCACTTCTCTTAAAAAAAAATTCATTCTCTCTAAAAAGAGTTTGGATCCTTTTTTTCATGTTATTGGTTTTTATTTGATTGATTTTATTCCTCGGGACTGACGGGGCTCGAACCCGCAGCTTCCGCCTTGACAGGGCGGTGCTCTAACCAATTGAACTACAATCCCCACGAAATCAAGCTATCGAGTATACATATATATATTTATACTTGCATTGAAACTAAACGATTTCAATTTTGATTCGAATCTCGGTTTTATAAGGATCACCGAGGCACGAGGGATATACTGATATATCGATACTTTATCGAGAGCGACACATAACATATTATTAGTTCAGTACTGTCCAAATGGAATGAAAACCCATCTTTATCGTTAAAAAAAAAGTTTTTTCTTTATTCGGTTTTTATTATAGGTTATTATTATATATAAGATATAAGACTATTTTGAAAATCGTAAATTGAGATTAGAGTTCTTAGCAAAATAGGAATTTTTGCTAAGAAAAAAATGGAACAGAGCAATTCAAGCGGTAAGGATATATCCGAAATTTTTTTATTCGTTAATATCCGTATCCGTCATTTTTGAAGAACAAAGAAAAAGTCTATATCATTTCATGGCGGATCAGGGAATTCTTGGGCCGAGCTGGATTTGAACCAGCGTAGACATATTGCCAACGAATTTACAGTCCGTCCCCATTAACCGCTCGGGCATCGACCCAGGAAGAAGCCATTCTAGGCTTAGTTAGAAGCCTAGATCAACTTCTTTTCGTAGTACCCTACCCCCAGGGGAAGTCGAATCCCCGCCGCCTCCTTGAAAGAGAGATGTCCTGAACCACTAGACGATGGGGGCATACTTGCCCAACCGCCATCATATTATACGATACGATGATTATCATATGATAAGTTTTTTTATATTGTCAATATAACGGAAGAGTCTGATTAGACTCGAAAGGTCTTTCATATAATTTCATAAAATTTTTTCTTAAAGAATTTGTTTGATTCGGCGGACAAGTTGCACCTTTTTATCATATGATTCGATCAAATATCTTTCATATTTGTTCATTTTGAAGATCATATCAATCAAATTAATTATTGATTTATTAGAATATATATTTAATAGAATAGAAATAGAGAAGTCAATTTCAGTCTTGAAACAATTCATTCCAGTTTTATTTCTCAACCCGTATGTTCAACCTATACCCTAGAATAATATCTAAATAAATCCAATTTTTCGTTCTGGAATCAACCATATCCATTCTGAGTCTATTGCTGAGTCTAATGCATATATTATTATTACATAATAATAGATTTTTTAGATCTAATCTAAATAAGATATATGACTTTATTTAGTATGTAATATTAATGAAATGGAATATATAATCTATATATATAAATTATACAACATATCTCTATAGAATAGATATATCTTGTATGCATATTATGATTATGATTCATGAATTAAGCCAAAGGAGCCCCTTTAACTCAGTGGTAGAGTAACGCCATGGTAAGGCGTAAGTCATCGGTTCAAATCTGATAAGGGGCTTTTTTCTTTCATCAAAAAACACCAGTATTTTTTAGACTCTATTCGAATAATATATTTCGAATAATATATTCGAACGTAAAAATAGAGATATTTATAGCATTTTGTTATTCTTAACATTTGTCTATTAGATTAGAATGACTTAGAATAAGTAATAAGATAAGTCGTCTTTTGAATTACCAAATATTCCTGCCTATTTTCTATTTGCCCTCACAATCTATTCTAATCGAAAATAGACAAATGAAACAAAAAAGTAAGTAGACCTAACCTATTGATTCATGACTTTATCCACTATTCTGATATTCAAATTCGATAGAGATAAACTTGTAAAAGTGGATCTTTTTTATTTCATAGTTATTTAGACTCCACCCGAATCTGTCGATATTGCCGATTCCGTAGTCTTGTTCCTAGGATATCTCAGAGGACTAATGCTATTGTGCTCGTTCGCCGAGAAGGGTTTATTTCCATAATACAAGTCAAGATTCATTTTTTGCAATAATTTCCATATAAGATAGATATATCCCATTATGGCTTGATATATGAAATCAAAAAATTTCGATATCGATACAT